CCATTATCTATTAAGAATGAATTTTCTAACATTTGACTCCGTACCACGGACTGTTTTAGTCGCACACTTAAAAGAAAACCCATAAAATCCATGGGCTGATTTGATGATTGATTGATATAGATTCTTCTTGTTTGCAACCAGAGAGAAAAATTAGATTGCCAGAAATTGACAAAGTAATATTTCAATTTAGTCATCAGAAAAAATGTCCCCCTTGAGGCCAGAATCCATTTTCCTTGATACCTAACATAATGCAGAAAAGGATCCTTGAAGAACCACAGGATAACCCCAAAATGCTTAGTAAAAACTTTTACAAAATGTTCTAACTTTAGGTAGAAATAAACTCGTGCAAGAAAGGCTCTGTAAGATGTTGATCGTAAATGAGAGGATTGGTTGCGGAGAAAAACGAAGATGGATTCGCATTCACACACATGGGAATTATATAAGAACAATAAGAATCTTTGATTCGTTTTTTTTGAAAAATTGGAAACAGACCTCTTTAGAGTAATAACACTATTACAATACTCATAAAGAAAGAATCGCAATAAATGCAAGCAGGAGGTATCTTTTACCCAGTAACGAATAGTTTGAACCAAGATTTCCAGATGGACAGGGTGAGGTATCAATATATCTAACACATAATTTAAACGTAAAAATTTGTCCTCTAAAAAAGGAAATATTGAATGAATTGATCGTAAATTTTGAGATTTTTTTAGTTCTTTTGCTTCTAGGGAAGATCGTAATCGCATAGAAAATGGAATTTCCGCAATAGCTGCAAATCCCTCTGAGATTTGTTGAGAATACAAATTTTTCTTGGGCACAAGAAATTCATTTTTGTTAGAATCATTAACAGAAAGAATCAAATAATTCTGTTGATACATTCGAATAACTAAACGTTTCACAACTAGTAAACTATATTTTGTGTCATAACCTTTTTTTTTATTTGACAACAAAATGGACCTGTTTAAACCTAAATCCTGATCATGTACAAGTGCATAAATATATTCCTGAAAGATAAGTGGATATAAAAAATCGTCTTGCCAAGATCTATCTAGTTCTAAATATCCTTGGAATTCCTCCATTTAAAATGAGACCGGAAACGAAAAGAAAAGTAGAGGGTTTCTTGGGTTAGAAAATGATACATAGTGCGATATAGTCAAAACAAGGTATTCTATTATAAAATAATAGATACCTCGTAAACCGGTAAACTCATCAACGGACTCTCTATCTTTTTTCCATCTAATTGGTTCCTTTCCTATCTAGTTATAGGATAAGAAGATGGTTAGAAATCCTTTATTTTTTCAACCCAATCGCTCTTTTGATTTTGGAAAAAAAGTATCCTTATCAATATACCGTTTCTTCTACACATTCATCTCCATTTTCTTTTCTAATGGAAAATGGCTAATAGTTAGGATTCACTAAAAAATCGCTAATCCACTCCTGGAAAAGCCGTCCCGCACCAGTCACTAATCTATTTTTAACGTTTAATTAGGGCGGGTAATCGTTCCAATTAAGAACATAAGCTCGTTGCTTTTTCTTTCCCTACAATTAGAGCCATAAGGCTCGATCCATGTATTCAATCGACCCAACTTTGTATTAATTTCGTTTCGTTCTAAGAATTCAACCAAAGTTTTTGTACCGATCTAATAAGAACGAAATTGTTTCATAATTCTCCATTGATACGACATGCTCTTTTTTCCATCCATTCCTTTCAGGATCAGTCGTGGTCTTACAAACTCTACCGATGGTGTGGACGAATCCCTTGCTTCATCCAAATGTGTAAAAGACCCTAGCCGCACTTAAAAGCCGAGTACTCTACCGTTGAGTTAGCAACCCAAAGAGAGTATAGTATATAGATACAATCGAGATCAAAATAAAGAAATTAGACAACCAAAACATTGAATTAGCAAAAAAAAAAAGATCAACTGACAATACAAGAAATTTTCAAATAAAAAGCTAGACCACTTATTAGATATTTTGATCCACCACATTATATATATTTTCATATATATATTTTCTTTCTCTATCTTTCTATCTCTATATTTTCAATTTTCAGATCTTCTTTTTTGTTTAATTATCTATCCATTTCCTTATAAAAAATTTGGTTTTGTATCACAACAAATTCAACGAATCTTTGAATAACGTAAAAAACAAAACCTGTGTTTTGTATGTAGGACAAAAAAATAGAGAAAAAAATGGATCCATTGACACTTGAATTATATTTGTTCCCTACACTCTTGTCAATATGTATGTTAAAAAAAAAAAAGAATAAATATATAGAACGCAAAATAGAAAAAAAAGAAATGATATCAATTTTCTTGAAAATTTAAGATAAGAAAATAATCAATTGAACAAAAAAATAGGATATCAAATAAGAAAAATAAATAAAGAACTTGTGTTGGATTGGCACTATCGAAATAAGTTACATGATTAGAAAGGAATGTAGATCGAAATACAAAAGAAGTAGCAAAAAGATCAATAATTATACGTCAAATAAGTCATTCTTTTTTGAATCGAATTCCAAAGAAAACCATCCAATTGAAAGGAATGTCGGAATTGTCTATTGCTAGAGCTAATTCCTACTGTTAGTGACTTGGCAAACTTTCTTCGTTTGTTCACTTTCTCTTTTTTCTATACATCTTATATAAAAATCTTATATAAAAAAAATATTTTGATCATTCATTAGAGGAGACACAGCCTCCTATGGGAACAATACAAAATAGGTCTGAATAGGGCAAAAGAAGGTGGGAATAAGAAAGGATTATATCAAACTATATACGAACCGCTCAAGTCCTTTTCTTGTTGTATTTAATTAAGTGAATTTCGTTTCATTAGGGCGAAGTTCTTTAAAAACCTCTGCCTTCTTTAAAATATCATAAACAGTTCCACTAGGTTGAGCGCCCCTTTCAAGAAAATATAGAATAGCGGGAACATTTAAATAAGTTTGATTCTTTATCGGATCATAAAAACCAACTTTCCGAAGATCTCTTCCTTCTCTTCGGGACCGAACATCAATTGCAACAATTCGATAGACGGCTCATTGGGATAGATTATATGAACAATACCCCCCTAGAAACGTATAAGAAGTTTTCTCCTCGTACGGCTCAAGAAAAATGATTTATTATTCTTTTTTTTTCAAGTTATGGATATATAAAATTCTAATGGCAAATAGATCCATAAAATCATCAAATTAATTAGACTAAGAATTAAGCCCCCTTTTGCTCTTATTCTTCTTTCCGGAAAAACCATTTGCACTCATAACTCAAGTTGAATAACTCTCAAATAACTCGAGAGAACACTTTCATTTATTGAGTGGTCTCTAACCCCCTTTGTTTTGTCTGGCTTATTTAACCTCTACTGGAATTCTTCATTCTAATCCAGTTGTTGATACAATTGAGAATGAAAAGGGCCTTTCCTTGTTTCGGAATCTCTTTGCTTTGAATCATTAGGTTTATACATTACTTCGTTGATCTTTAATCCTTTCAAAATGGCAGCAACATACCCTTTTTGTGATTGTTTATCAAAGAAAAGAATCATACAAACACTTGATTCTCTCACAATATACTTTGTTATCGAAAAGGGTTTCTCAATTCCAACAAATTTTCCTTTTGGATTGGAAACTTGGTGGGATTGGATCCTTTCGATTTATTTGTCAAAAATATATTTACGAAGTTGTTCTAATTTATTGATTCACACTAACCCTAGATTCTTGCTCTTAAGAAATGAATCCATACTTTCTACTCGAGCTCCATCATGTACTAGTTTAAATTAACTACACCACAATAAAAAGTGTGGGTCCTAGTCTAACCGAACAGGGGATGTCGAGCCAAGAGCACCTTTATATATAAAATGATGGATTAAAAATCCACACCAGATCATGTCCTTCAAGTCGCACGTTGCTTTCTACCACATCGTTTCAAACGAAGTTTTACCATAACATTCCTCAAATTTTGAACCGGTATGCAATTGATTCAATTATGGAATCGTGAATAGTCATTGGTTTAGTCGGTACGTACATAGAAATTTATACTTTATTCTATATTAGATATATGTATTCTATTATTTCCATTAAATAATATACGCATTAAAGAATATACGGATAGAATTCTATTCTATTAAGAAAATTCTATCTATATTTTTATCGATTTTTTTGATTATAGTATAGGATTCTAAATAGAAATTCGAAATAGAAGGGTAGATATAAATATAAGATAAACTAAGTAAGTGAATAAATGTAAAAAAGATTCCTAATTCAACATAATTATTGGAATTTTTTTTATTTATATAGAAATAGACACGCGGCATAAGTAACGAAATGCCTTCCATATGGAGAGGTATATGTTCGTCTAATCCCCTTTTAATTGTAATCGAAATTTATAGAAGCAATTTCTTATCCTATCTTGCCTGTATTAGATCACAATTCGATTCTGTTATATCTGTGTGTGCTTTGAACTCAATTCCGGTTTGTGAAAAAGATAGAATTCAGAAACGAATCTTTAAATTAAAAAAGCGAAAGAAGAAAAAAATTATCTATATAAGACTACACTTTTTTTTACAAACAGTCCCTTGGTCAAAAACAATTAGGATAGAATCCAGATGCTCTGGGACGGAAGGATTCGAACCTCCGAATAGCGGGACCAAAACCCGATGCCTTACCACTTGGCCACGCCCCACTTCGATTTCTACTCTACACTAATATTGTTATTGATTGTTCGTCAATTCCAGCCAAAATCTCTATAGAATCCAGTCGATTGTTATTAGGATTTTCACACGTGTAGGTATAGAATGAAACTGAATTTCTTGATCATTACATATAATTTAATTAAGATAATTTATGAAAGTATGATTTCTTCTATTCTCTTTTGATTTGAGAATGGAAGAGTTTTTGATTGAGTAAGTTCAAAAAAAAAGAAAGGATTTTTGATCTACTTTCTTAATTTTTGCTTATCTTATATCAATAACTCAATCAAAATGCAATAATCTTCAATAAAAAAGATGCCTGCTATGCTTAATATCTTTAGTTTGATCTGTATTTGTCTTAATTCTGCCCTTTCTTCGAGTGGTTTTTTATTCGCCAAATTGCCCGAGGCCTATGCATTTTTGAGTCCAATCGTCGATTTTATGCCAGTCATACCTCTACTCTTTTTGCTACTAGCCTTTGTTTGGCAAGCTGCTGTAAGTTTTCGATGAGATTTCAAATATTGTCCTAGAAAAATGAACGATTTATTCGAGAAAAAATTCGAATATGGTTATATTAATAAATGAAAAGATCAGATACGTCTTATAGAATGAATTCATTTTTTTCTTTTTTCGATTTCCAGAAACTACTAAAATTCTCGGTGTCAAAATAGAATATATGGGGAAATCTATTCTCTTTTTTACACAAAAAGATCTTGGAGATTGTGTAATGCTTACTCTCAAACTCTTCGTTTACACAGTAGTGATATTCTTTGTTTCTCTCTTCATTTTCGGATTTCTATCTAATGACCCAGGACGTAATCCTGGACGTGAAGAATAAAAGAGGAGTTTCCTTACTTTTTTTAGTGTCTTATTTTTTAAAAACAAATAAAAAGAATTCAATCAATTCGAAAGAGAAAAAAATAGTAAATCATCAACAGAAACGGAAAGAGAGGGATTCGAACCCTCGGTACGAATGACTCGTACAACGGATTAGCAATCCGACGCTTTCGTCCACTCAGCCATCTCTCCCTATTGAAAAAAAGTAATTACAAAAAAGAATTACTAATTACTATAGTTAGATTACACATAACGTGCCATTTAAAAATTCTTTTTTTCTATTTTTTCTAGGTTTTCAATATATAAGAATATAAGATATATAATTTATATAAGATATATAATTTCAATTCGAAATTCTTTCAGATTCTAGACTCTTTTATAGAATATAAATTCTAGAGAATAGTTTATACATTCTATACTATAGTAGAATATAGAATAATTAAACAGTAGAATATAGAATAATTAAACTTCAATATAAGTCAATTTTTTGAAGTTATTTACATCATTATATTATTTCATTTTTAATTACTTTTTTAATTTAATTGAATATTTCTTCTATTTCTAAATAGAAATTGATCTAATACTAATATATATAAGTACTAATATAGATAAGAATTTCATACATTATATATATTATAAATCTATATAAAGCTATATAAAGTCTGATATATATAGAAACTATAAACATATAGAATATAGAAATAAATATATTAAAAGTGAAAAAAAAAAATAGATACAAGATATACTACAAGGTTTATCCGAAATTCCAACTCAACTAAGGATTCCATAAAAAAAACAATCAATATAAATAATAAATAAAACCAGAAATACTTCTCCCGAAAGGCCTTTTATTCCCACGGCCTGGCCTGGTCAATACCTCGCCGGGCCTTTTTTTAATTCAACGGATCATAGATAGAAAAATGTTTATTTCATTTTTTTATAACTATATTGAAGCGAGAACAAAAAAATGAATTTTTCTAGTCTTTCGATATAGAATCAAAATGCCCTTTTGATTATCCTTTCTCTCTTTTTTTTTAAGAAAACTATAGGTTCTTGCACAATTCGTCTATTATGACGTTAGCTATTTTGTTGAAACGTATCCGTCAAAACTCTCCACCCCAAAATAGAACTTCGTGCTTAGGTATTTAAATCTCGTTTCTGAATCTCCTCCTAAAAAAGTTCACTACTCTGATTTTTCATGATTATTTTAGAATCCTATCTTGATTATGTTAAATTTCGTTGTTCGACAAAAGTTCCATTTCGATACAATAATCGCATTGTAGCGGGTATAGTTTAGTGGTAAAAGTGTGATTCGTTCTTTAAGAGTTAAGGGATCCTTCAATTTGATTCCTAATCCGATAAAAACTCTATTTCTTAAAAGGAATTAATCCTTTACCTCTCAATTACAAATTTGAGGAGAATTTACAATTCTCGTAATTTGTATCCAAGGATCGATTATGAAATTTGTAATTGAATAATTGAAAATTTGGATTATGAAATTACGAAACAAAATTGGTTTTGAATTGGATCTTCCAATTGAATAAGTATGAGTAAAGAATCCATGGATGAAGATACAAATATGAATTTTTCATCGTAACTAAATCTTCAATTTGTGATTTGTAGAGAGGACATTGAAGCAAAAAAAATGGCTAAAAAACGACGACTTTAGTTTACTAAAGGCATCGACCGGCATCTTCTATTCTTTTAGCTCGGTAGAAATAAAATGTTTCTCCTCAAGATTCTATAAAATAGAAATAGAGAACGAAGTAACTAGAAAGACTTTTAGAATACCCATCTTCTAGAGGGATCATCTAGAAAGCAAGTCTTTTTGAATGCCTTCAGGCAAAAGCTGACATAGATGGTATGGGTTCCTTTTTTTGTTCCCATTCTAGATTTCGATCTGGCAATTTCTCCATCTTCCATAAAGGAGCCGAATGAAATCAAAGTTTCATGTTCGGTTTTGAATTAGAGACGTTTAAAATTTAA